TTATTTTATTATAAATAAAAAAATAAATAAAAATATTGATACATAAGATAAATACAAGAATAGGTAAGACGAGATTCGTCCACCTCCCATATATTTAATCCCTTCCCCTATAAAAAAACTTGCAACACCAACACCATTTGTAATTCCATCAATTATACGTCTATCAAAAAACTGAGTTAGTTTGGTTAATCCTCTTATCCCCACGGTAAAAACTCTAGTATAAAAAATATCTATGTAACCACGATTATATGACCAATTGTATATCACATTTTTTATTCGGTCCACAAGAATTCTTTTAGGACCCCCTTTTACAAATGAATTGATTAAATCCAAATTCTGGAAAAATGAATAAGCGGATCCATATAAAATATATGCTATGAATAGTCCGAAAATTGCTATACTTACCGAAAAAATGGCATTTGTAAAAAATTCATCCAAATTTACAGAATAATTAGAACTTGAATGTAAAAGATTTGTTGATGGGGTTAACCATTTCGATAATATATCAAAATCTATTACTCCTTGATCAAAAGAAATTCCTATTGATCCAACCAACAAAGTAAATAATACTAATACAAGAAGAGGAAATAGCATAGTATTGTCCGATTCGTGAGGATACATGGAAGTGTATTTATTTCCAAAGTAAGTACTAAAGTATCGTATCCTATTTCTTACATTATTATCAATTTTTGATCTTTCTTTTGCAAAAAAAGAAACCTTTTTATTCATTGTTGATAAAAGTAAATTTGGATTGACTCCTCTTGGAGTTCCTTTTCCCCATAGAGATATGGAATAGAACGAACCATTTTTCGTGCTACTATAATTTTTAAAATGAACGCGGAAATACCCATCAAAGGTAAGTAAATATACCCGAAACATATAAAATGCGGTTAATCCTGCTGTGAAATAAGCTATTACTGCGAAAATTGGTGAATACAACCAACTATCATTAAGAATGTCATCTTTGGACCAAAAACAAGCAAGAGGTGGAATACCACAAAGAGAAAGTGTACCCAATAAAAAAGTAGTTCTTGTAATTGGAACATATCTTGTTAAACCACCCATAAGAACCATATTCTGACTTTTATCTGGTGAATATCCAACAATAGGTTCCATTGAATGAATAATAGATCCGGATCCCAAAAACAATAAAGCTTTTGAATAGGCATGAGTGATCAAATGGAATAAAGCAGCTCGATAAGAACCTATACCTAGAGCTAACATAATATAACCCAATTGAGACATTGTAGAATAGGCTAAGCTTTTTTTAATGTCTCTTTGAGCAAGGGCCAAAGTAGCCCCTAATAATAGTGTTATTACACCTATTAAAGAAATGAAATTCATTATATAAGGTATGACTATGAAAAGAGGAAGAAGCCGAGCTACAAGAAAAATTCCTGCTGCTACCATAGTAGCAGCGTGTATAAGAGCCGAAATAGGAGTGGGTCCTTCCATAGCATCAGGTAACCATACGTGAAGTGGGAATTGTGCGGATTTAGCAACTGCACCGACGAATAATAAAGAAGCACACAAGGTAGCAAATAAAGAATTGACCCCATTATTCTGGATTAAGTTATTAGTTATTTCGAGCAAATACCGAAATTCTAAACTACCTGTTATCCAATAAAAACCTAAGATTCCTAACAATAAACCAAAATCCCCTACACGATTAGTTACAAAAGCTTTTTGACAAGCACTTGCTGCAATTGGTCGTGTGAACCAAAACCCTATTAATAAATAAGAACACATTCCCACAAGTTCCCAAAAAATATAAATTTGTATCAAATTTGAACTAGTAACTAATCCCAGCATAGAAGTATTAAAAAAACTCATATAAGCAAAAAATCTCAAATATCCTTGATCGTGATACATATACTTGTCACTATAAATAAGAACCATGATTCCAACAGTAGTAATTAGTATTGACATAATAGAAGTAAGTGGATCGATCAAGTATCCAAACTCTAAGGAAAAATCATTATTGATGGTCCAAGACCATAGATATTGATAGATAAAACTTCCATTTATTTGTTGAATAGACAGATTGACTGAAAACACCATAGCTATACTTAAGAGTAAAACACTAGGAAAAGCCCACATGCGACGAATATTTTTTGTTGCTGTCGGAATAAGTAGAAGTCCAAATCCTATTGACATAGTAACTGGAAGTGGAAGAAAAGGTATTATCCACGCATATTGATATGTATGTTCCATAAGAAAAGAAACTCTTTTTTCTTATAATTACAAATTGTTCTCGATTCACCAATTCTTATCTTTTTTATCCTTTTAGAAAGGAACAATAATAAAAGAAATCAACAAAAAAAAAAAATATCTGAAAAAAAGGTCAAATATTGGGATTCTTAATTATTCTGATTTTTTTTTCAGATATTTGAAATATTCTAAAATTGACAATTGGTTGGTCAAAAAATATGACCAAATAACTATATAAAGGTAAAGGCGATTACCTAGTAGTTATTTTAACTAAGAAAAGATTAAAGGAATATGAGATTTTTTAATAATTTTCTTACTACTATTATTTAGTAGATTTTGTATTTATTAGATTTTTTTATTTTTTTATTAATAAACATATTTATTATACTATTATAGTATAATAAATATATTATATAGTATACTAAATATAGTAAGGAAAAAGAGTTAGACCAAAAAAAGAGTACTTTTTTTATTCAAATATGGATCATAGTATCTATATTCGAATTAAAAAAAACTAGGTATTCTAGTTCATTTTGGGAAGGGAGTAATTACCTAACTTGTTGTGTAACTGATTGATTGGATTGAAATCCAATAAAAAAACTTATGTTTATCAGAAATCTTATGATACTCCTTACTTTGAATTATGGACATAGCACTCTGGACTTAATCAATTTTAATTTTCCCTTATTTTCTTCCATTTTTTTTCCCTCATGTCATTTATATATGTGATGTGTGATGTGCGCGCATACGTATATGTGATATATATATCACATATACATGTATATATAAATATATTTGTATTATATATATTTGTATGTTTATTATATATTTATATGTTAAAGTAAAAAAACAATGTATATTAAAAAGAGTATATTAAAAAAATTATCCACATACACGAAATAAGTATAGATAATAACTAAAAAGAACGATCCATTTTGAAGAATACATGTCTTTCACATACAACGATAAAAGGAGGAACCCCCCTTTTTTGAATGGCAGTTCCAAAAAAACGTACTTCTATGTCAAAAAAACGTATTCGTAGAAATATTTGGAAGAAAAAAGGATATTTAGTTGCAGTAAAAACTTTTTCTTTAGCGAAATCGGTTTCCACCGGGCATTCAAAAAGTTTTTTTGTGCGACAAACAAATAATAAAGTCTTAGAATAATCTCAATTGATATAGCCTAAAGAACCTCAAATTTTGTAAGATGAATGTTAACTAATGTATTTTTCTATATTGAATTTCTCAATATTACTTAGAACTCACTGCTGTGATATATAGAATAAGAGTTTTTTGTATATTGGGTTCTAAGTATTATTTTTTTCCCTATCGCAATTGTACTTTTCTATTGTGAAAAGTACAATTGTGATAGAGATTGAAACTCTTTTGTTATATGCCTATCCAAAAACTTAATTGGTTTTGTAAATGGTATTATAAATTATATGCACAATAAAGAATATTAATACTTTAATTTAAATATACTAAGGTATCGAAATCATTAGAAAAATAACAAATTATTTGTATTTAATGATGAAATTGTGATAGATATGAAATCCTAGTTATTTGATTTTGTTCATTGAAAAAAACTCAATCTTTTTCATTTGAATCCATGAAATCGGATAAATGAAAAAAAAATCATAAAAAAATAGAGAAAAAAAGACAATTCTTAGTTTTATACCTCAACCGAGAAAAAACTCTGGAGTTCCAACTGTTTGGAGAAAACTTAGTTTCTAGTACATGAAAGTTGATTGTTAAAAAACCCACGACGATACTACCTAGGTAGGTATTTTATTGAAGATTCAAATATTTAAACCACAAACCAGTCTTTATTCATTGATTCTAATTAATGTTTCCTAAACTATATTGAATCCTTGAATCTCGACGATTCAACATGAATTGACTATTATTATTTCAAGTAAGCCGCCGTGGTGAAATCGGTAGACACGCTGCTCTTAGGAAGCAGTGCTAAAGCATCTCGGTTCGAGTCCGAGTGGCGGCATCTTCTAAAAGAGATACAATAGATCCTAAAATGTATTCAATTCGTGATTTCCAATTCTGTAATGGGACCCCTTTTATGATATTTGCGACTTTAGAACATATATTAACTCATATCTCTTTTTCGATCATTTCAATTGTGATTATGATTCATTTGATGACCTTATTAGTACACAAAATTGTAGAATTATGTGATTCATCAGAAAAAGGGATGATAGCTACCTTTTTCTCTATAACAGGATTATTAGTTTCTCGTTGGATTTCTTCGGGACATTTTCCATTAAGTAATTTATACGAGTCATTAATCTTCCTTTCGTGTAGTTTCTTCATTATTCATATGATTCCCAAGATACGTAACCTTAAAAACGATTTAAGCACAATAATTGCACCAAGTACCATTTTTACTCAAGGCTTTGCCATGTCGGGTCTTTCAACTGAAATGCATCAATCCACAATATTAGTACCTGCTCTACAATCTCAGTGGTTAATGATGCACGTAAGTATGATGTTATTGAGCTATGCAGCTCTTTTATGCGGATCATTATTATCAGTCGCTCTTCTAGTCATTACATTTCGAAAAAACATCAAAATTTTTTGTAAAAGCAATAATTTATTAATTAAGTCATTTTTCTTTGGTGAGATTGAATATTTGAATGAAAAAAGAAGTGTTTTAAAAAACACTTCTTTTCCTTCATTTCTAAATTATTACAAATATCAATTAACTGAGCGTTTGGATTATTGGAGTTATCGTGTCATTAGTCTAGGATTTGCCTTTTTAACCATAGGTATTCTTTGTGGAGCAGTATGGGCTAATGAGGCATGGGGATCCTATTGGAATTGGGACCCCAAGGAAACTTGGGCATTTATTACTTGGACCATATTCGCGATTTATTTACATACTAGAACAAATATAAATTGGAAAGGTACGAATTCGGCACTTGTAGCTTCTATAGGATTTATTATAATTTGGATATGCTATTTTGGGATCAATCTATTAGGAATAGGTCTACATAGTTATGGTTCATTCACATAAACATCTAATTGAATAAACTACATGAAGAATACATAAGATAAAAACATCATCCCATATATAACGAAAGTTTGTTTTTATGAGTTTTTGAGAACCATTTAAATTTGAATCAAGGAATCATTCAAATTTAAATGGTTCTCAAAAACTCGAGATGTATCTAATTACAATTCTTATTCATTTTATTTCTTTTTTCATTATACAGTACAGCAAACGATTTTCAAAATATTAAATTCAAAGAATTATAAGACTTTCCTTCCGTTTCATTAATGAAACACTATCTATGATAATAATTGGATAAGATAGCGTGTACCTTGTCAACTGATAACGAGAGAACAAAATCGGGATAAATACCAATACTTATTACGGGTAGAAAGATACAGATTGAAAGAAATAGTTCTCGTAGTCCAGAATCCCAAAAATTAGAGTTTGGAATATTAAATAACTTGTATCCATAAAACATCTGACGTAACATAGATAATAAATAAATAGGAGTTAATATCATTCCAATTGCCATTACAAAAGTAATTAGCATTTTTGACATTAAAAGATATTTTGTACTAGTAATTAGTCCAAAAAATACTACAAATTCCGCAACAAAACCACTCATTCCTGGCAATGCAAGAGAAGCCATCGAGAAACTACTGAACATGGTAAATGTTTTTGGCATTGGGATAGATATCCCTCCCATTTCTTCGAGATAAACAAGACGTGTTCTATCACAACTCGTTCCCGCCAAGAAAAAAAGTGCAGCACCAATAAATCCATGAGAGAGCATTTGTAAAATAGCTCCATTGAGTCCCATGTCGGTTATAGAACCAATTCCTATAATTGTGAAACCCATGTGAGATACAGAGGAATAGGCTATTCTCTTTTTTAAATTACGTTGACCAAGAGAAGTTGAAGCTGCATAGATTATTTGCATTGTTCCTATTATCACCAACCAAGGAGAAAATATAGAATGAGCGTGGGGTAGTAATTCCATATTGATCCGAATCAATCCATATGCGCCCATTTTTAATAGGATTCCAGCTAAAAGCATACATGTACTGTAATGTGCTTCTCCATGGGTATCAGGTAACCATGTATGTAGGGGTATAATCGGCAATTTGACAGCATAAGCAATAAGGAAGCCAAAATAGAATATTATTTCCAATGCCACAGGATATGATTGATTAATTAATCTTTCAAAATCTAATGTTGGTTCATTGGAACCATATAAACCCATACCTGGAACTCCTATTAAGAAAAAAATGGAACCCCCTGCAGTGTACAAAATAAACTTTGTAGCCGAGTAGAGACGTTTCTTTCCCCCCCACATGGATAAAAGTAAGTAAACAGGAATTAATTCTAACTCCCACATGATGAAAAAAAGTAAAAAGTCTCGAGAGGAAAATAATCCTATTTGACCGCTGTACATTGCTAGCATCAGAAAATAGAACAACCGCGAATTTAGAGTAATTGGCCAAGCTGCTAAAGTTGCTAAAGTAGTGATAAATCCTGTCAGTAAAATGGGTCCTATGGAAAGTCCATCGATTCCTAGTCTCCAGTGGAAATCAAAAACATCTATCCATTTAGAATCTTCCTTCAATTGCATTAATGGATCATCCAATTGGAAATGATAACAGAATGCATAAGTCGTTAGAAGGAGTTCTAATAAGCATATACATATAGTATACCACCTAAACATCTTATTCCCTCTATGAGGGAAAAAGAAAATTGAGGAACCCGCGAATATCGGTAAAACAACAAGTATTGTTAACCAAGGAAAATAACTCGTGATAAAGACAAGATACATTTTGACCACAAAAGCCCGTCCTCAAAATAATATATTTTGTCGAGCACGGGCTTTTGTCGGTAAAGAGGAATCACAAATGATTCAAGTGGAGTTTTTTGTAACGTATCAATAAGATAGAGCCATGCTGCGAGTTGTTTCAGGGCCTAAATAAACACGGACACTCAAAAAATCTGTTGGGCAGGCAGATTCACATCTCTTACAACCTACACAGTCCTCGGTTCTTGGCGCGGAAGCTATTTGCTTGGCTTTACATCCGTCCCAAGGTATCATTTCCAATACATCTGTGGGGCAAGCTCGTACACATTGAGTACACCCTATACATGTATCATAAATTTTTACTGAATGTGACATTGGATCTATAAATTACAGTTTTGAACATAAAAGATTTTCGATCTGGTCAAATCAAATTAGTAGTAAATGAATCATATATTATATATTGTAATATTGTAGACACCAGACGAAACAGTGGTTTATTAAAAACAATCAATATATTTCTTATATCAATCTGTTTATGAGAAAAGGTCAAGACACTTTGATTTTCGTATCATCATAATTTCAATATAAATATAAAAATGCAATTCCATTTTATTGAATTGCATTCAAATTCAATAAAAAATAGTATTTCAATTCTATTAAATATTTTTATGTGTCTTTATTTAAATTATCTATGATGATTATCACTAATTATTCAACAAATTCGATTGATTAATACGAGTTGATTTTCTGTTACGATGGATCGACGAAACAATAGCAAGTCCAATAGCTGCTTCAGCAGCTGCAATGGCTATAACAAAGATTGAGAAAATGTCTCCTTTTAATTGGCGACTATCAAATATATCAGAAAATGTTACAAGATTGATATTAACCGAATTTAGTATAAGCTCAAGACACATAAGTGCTCTAACCATGTTTCGACTTGTGATCAATCCATAGATACCGATAGAAAATAAATAAACACTCAAAAAAAGGACATGCTCAAACATCATTGACTAACTCCTTATCAATCTCGATTCATTTCAATATGAACAACAATTCAACCGATTCAATTGATTAGAATAGAACAATTACACAACAAAAGAAGATATTGACGGTAGATAGATTTAACTAAAAATTTCTATTTATTTATTTAGAATTTAGTTAGAATTCTAAGAATTGGGAATCATTATAAGTTAAGTATTTTTATTGCTTATTGTCGAGCCATAGTAATTGCACCTATCAAGGAAACTAAAAGAATTATTGAAATGAGTTCAAACGGAAGATAAAAATCTGTTGATAAATGAATCCCAATTTGTTGAACGTTATTTATTAGGTCCTGTTCCATAATCTGGTTTGACCTTGCAGTCCAAATAATTCCGTACCATGACGTATCTGGGATAGTAGTAATTAGTGAAAAAAGAATAGTTGTACAAACCATCAAAGTGACCCCATCTCCAATGGTCCAAAAATAGGAATTATTGGAATATTCTGAACCATTCATGAACATTACAGCAAATATGATCAAGATATTTATGGCTCCCACATAAATAAGGAGCTGTGCGGCAGCTACAAAATAGGAGTTCGATGAAATATAGAATAAGGATATACAAACAAGAACCAATCCCAATGAAAAGGCAGAATAAATTGGATTGGTAAATAATACTACCCCCAGACCCCCTAATACAAGAATTGACCCCAGAAATACAACAAGAATATCATGTATTGGTCCAGGTAAATCCATTATGTATAAAATACAAAATAAATAACTTTAACTATTTCATGACCTTACTTTAACTTTACTAAATAAATGGTCCAGGAAAGGAAAAGGGGTTACCCTATTTTTGTTTTCTTGTATATAATATTGTATATGATACATTTATAATTGAATTGAATTTGAATATGGATTAATGTAGATATAGATAAAATTATCGGGCCAACCTTACTTTATTTATATTTATCCGAAAGAAAAAAAAAGAAAAAAGTAGTTGAAATTTGCTATTTCGAAATCATCACTAAAAATATATTTTTAGTTTAAATCAAAGAGTGATTCTCAACAATCATTAGTTTTTATTTGTAGTTACTGACTACTCAAAATAAAAAGCTTGGATCCTTTATATCAAAACAAAATCTTAGTAATCGGTAATTGTTCTTGAATCAAAGGGTTTATCTTTGTCTATTTTTATTTGAGTCGAATTCATAACTGTTTGAATTGTGTAATCTCCAATTATTGAGATTGGTAATCGACCCAAAGCAATTTGATTATAATTCAATTCGTGACGATCATAAGTAGAAAGTTCATATTCTTCAGTCATTGATAAACAATTTGTTGGACAATACTCGACACAGTTACCACAAAATATACAAACCCCGAAATCTATACTATAATTAAGTAATTGTTTCTTTTTAATATCTCTTTCAAATCTCCAATCAACAACGGGTAGATCTATCGGGCATACACGAACACATACTTCACAAGCAATACATTTATCAAATTCAAAGTGGATTCGACCCCGGAAACGCTCTGATGTGATCGATTTTTCATAAGGATATTGAATAGTTACAGGTAAACGATTTGTGTGGGATAAGGTAATTATGAAACTTTGACCAATGTACCTTGCAGCTCGTATTGTTTGTTGACCATAATTCATGGACCCAATTACCATAGGGAACATATTGTAGATATACATGAAAAATTTTACGTTTCTTTCTCTTGTTTGATAGAGATTATGAATCTAAAATAGTGTTATCGTATTCTCTTATTTATAATGAAACAAGTTGGGAAGAAGTTGTTAATAACAGATTACCTAGAGAAATAGGTAAAAGAAATTTCCATCCAAGATTTAATAACTGGTCCATTCTCATTCTAGGTAAAGTCCATCTTGTTGTGATAGAAATGAAGAGAAACAAATAAGCTTTAGTTAATGTAATAAGGATACCCATTGTCATTCCAAAAATGCCGGCGATTTTTTTTATTCCGAAAAGCTCAGAAATGGATATATACGGAATAGGTAAATTCCACCCACCTAAGTAAAGAACTGTTACAAATAATGAAGAAACTAATAAATTTAGGTAAGAAGCAAGATAAAATAAACCATATTTGATACCCGAATACTCGGTTTGATAACCTGCTACTAATTCCTCCTCCGCTTCTGGTAAATCAAAGGGCAATCTCTCACATTCGGCTAGAGAAGAAATTAGAAAAACAATAAATCCTATAGGCTGACGCCACAGATTCCACCCCCAAAAACCATATTTTGACTGTGCTTCAACTATATCAACTGTACTTGAACTGTTAGATAATCATAGTCGATAATAACATCACTGTTCCCATCGCTATTTCAAAACCGTACGTGAGACCTCAGCTTCATACGGCTCCTCGATGGCCACAAAAAAAATGTAAGGACGGGTTCGGTATTATCACCATCTTTGGATGGATAGAATAAAGATACATCGGAAAGTCCCAAATTAGACCAATGGAATTCTGTCTGCTAGAATAAGAAAAAAAGTGCTTCCGAATTGATCTCATCCTTTACAATAAAAATTTCTCTTTGTTCGGTAATAACTTAATATTTCAATAAAATACTCCTTATATCAATCAATACAAAATAAAAAGAATTAGTCATTAGTTCATGAATCGTGATAAGAATTCGATATGTATGAATATGGATAGAGAAAAGAATAAATAAGGATCCCCTTTTTTTATTATTCATTCAATTACTGCATTCCATTTATTTTTTCCTGTTCTTCTGTCTCAGAGGAGGATACTCAAAAATAAAATAAAGAATTAATTCGTTCTTGATAGTCATTTTTTTAACCAGTGAATAGGAGCATACTCTAGATCGGAATCGTAGGGAAGTACTACTTGATCATTTCTACCAATTTCAAGTCCTTATTATGATTCGTTTTATGAAGAAATACCTCTTTTTTGATACCTTACATTATCTCCATTACTAATCCTTTGTGTACCTTGGTGTTCCTAACCGTCCACTGACTTTTGATTGATCCCCGGTATAGTAATACATACGAGACAGTAGTAGAAACTCCATACAGTTGATCTTTTGTTTGCGCCCGCTTCAAGATATGATGACTAATCAAAAAATCTTAATCTTGGGGTAAGCAGTTTACACTGCTTATTTTTACTTCAACTTTATTCTTGTACATAGGGAATGAGATTGTTTCTTCTTACTACAAATTTTGAAGCTGTTTAGTTTCACTCATATAACTATCTGGTTTAACTCATCAACCCGAATGCTGAATAAAAAAAATGAAAACATCTATTCAATACATTGAACCTCTTTCTTTTTTCTTTTATTTCTAGAAGAGAGGTTCAAAGCTCATATTCCAACGAATCACACGTAGAGATATTGATAACACACATAGAGTTAATGGTATTTCATAACTAATAGATTGAGCAGCAGCTCGTAGACCACCTAAAAAGGAATATTTATTATTCGATCCATATCCTGACATAAGAAGCCCAATAGGAGCAATACTAGAAATGGCGATCCATAAAAAAACACCTATACTGAGATCGGCTAAAACAAGACGATACCCAAAAGGAATTACTAAATAACTTAGTAGAATTGATATAACCGCTATAGACGGTCCCACACTAAACAAACGAATATCTCCTCGAGATGGGAGGAGGTCCTCTTTAAAAAGTAGTTTAGTCCCATCCGCTATAGCTTGAAGAATTCCCAACGGGCCAGCATATTCAGGCCCAATACGTTGTTGTATCGCTGCAGATATTTCTCTTTCTAACCACACAATTACTAGTACCCCCATTGTTATTCCCAATATAAGGGTCAAAATGGGTACAATCCATATTAGTCCATACACTTCTTTTAAAAATTCCGATGTAGAAAAAGAATTGATAGTTTGTACTTCTGTCGTATCAATTATCATTTCAACGATCAACTTCTCCCATAATGATATCTATACTACCCAATATCGTCATGATATCAGCCAATTTCATTCTTTTAACTAGCTGAGGAAGAATTTGCAAATTGATAAAACCGGGTGGACGAATTTTCCATCTCCAGGGGAAAACACTATTATCTCCTATCAAATAAATTCCCAATTCTCCTTTTGGGGCTTCCACTCTCACATAAAGTTCTTGTTTCGACAATTCTAAATTGGGTGAAGGTTTTTTACTAATAAATCTATATTCAAAATCATTCCATTCGGAATTCTTTGCTCTATCAAAGCGTCGTACTTCTAAATTTTCATAAGGTCCTCCAGGAATTCCTTCTAGAGCCTGTTGAATAATTTTTATGGATTCCTTCATTTCACCGATTCGTACTAAATAACGAGCTAATGAATCTCCTTCTTTTTGCCATTGGACTTCCCAATCAAATTCATTGTAACACTCATAATGATCAACTTTACGAAGATCCCATTGGATTCCAGAAGCTCGTAACATCGGTCCTGATAAACCCCAATTTACAGCTTCTTCTCCACCAATAATGCCCACTCCTTCAACTCGTTCCAAAAAAATGGGATTCCACGTAATAAGTTTTTGATATTCAACAACTCCTGTTAAAGAATAATCGCAGAAATCCAAACATTTATCTATCCATCCATAAGGTAGATCAGCAGCTACTCCTCCAATACGGAAATAATTATGCATCATTCGCATACCTGTGGCGGCTTCGAATAGATCATATATCAATTCCCTTTCTCTGAAAATATAGAAAAAGGGAGTCTGTGCACCGATATCCGCCATAAAAGGTCCAAGCCATAACAAATGAGAAGCTATACGGCTCAATTCCAGCATAATTATTCTGATATAGCTAGCTCTTTGAGGTACTTGAACATTTTCCAATTGTTCTGGCGCATTTACGGTTATTGCCTCTGTGAACATAGTAGCTAAATAATCCCATCGTGTTACATAAGGTAGATATTGTATAATTGTTCGATTTTCCGCTATCTTTTCCATTCCTCTGTGTAAATAGCCCAATATGGGCTCACAATCAATAACATCTTCACCATCGAGAGTAACAATTAGTCGAAGAACACCATGCATTGATGGGTGGTGAGGCCCCATATTGACTATCATGAGATCTTTTCTTGTAACCGGTACTGTCATATCTTTTCTTCCTTAATTCATTATTCCATGAATTCCTCAAAATGAGACTCATCAAAACGAAAAATTGAATACTACTAAAAAAAATTCAAACGATTAAATTAACGAGTTTTTGGCTCTCGAATATCCAACTGACCAATTAATTTCTTATAACGTACTCTATTTTTCTTTGACAAATAAGCCAGCAACCGTTGACGTTTTCCTAGAATTTTTCGTAGACCCCTTTGCGATAAAAAATCTTTTTTGTGCAATTCCAAATGTGAAGTAAGTCTCCGTATCTTATTGGTGAAACTGAATACTTGAAATTCAACAGAACCTTTGTTTTCTTCTTTTTCTTCTTGTGGAATAATGGAAATGAATGAATTTTTGACCATAAAAAATTTTTCTATCCTTTTTCTTTCTTTTTCATGGATTTTTCCGATCAGGAAAAATAAAAAAAAAAGAATTATGCCGGTTATTTTAATCTAGTACACACATCTAGTACACACAAAAATTTGGATTTATTCATATACTACTTCTTTATTTTATCCAAATCAAATTGAAAATTTGATTTGGATAGAAAGGGATAATATGTTTCCGCATTAACGAAAGAAAAGAATTTATTTCTATCTAAAAGGATTCCCCTAATTTATTTATTCCTATATCCAATTGAATGGATACACCATTCAATCTGTATCATTTACCAAAATATAACATAGCATATGCATACATCTTTCGGCTTTCATATACCGAAAATGTCACGGAATATAGATATATATATGATATAGGAAATATACTATTAAATTAAATAATTCTAAATCGTGGATACATATGTATCCTTGACATACTGAAACGACTGCCATTATTGGTATCAAACCAATAGCGATTCATACAAGCTAAATCTTCTAATCGGTAATTGGGCCAAAGAACAAATTTGCATTTAATGAATTTATTTGTATCCGTATTAAGATGCTTGTTCTCATCTAAAAATTTTCCAGAGTTTCTTATGTTGTTTTCATTGCAAAATAATGGATTTCTATTTCTATCCGTAACATTCCAATTATGGGAATTGAAACAAATTAACATTCTCAATTCTCTGCGACGTCTAGGAGATAGAATATTTTCGGGAACAAGGAAATCATAATAATTTGTGTCCCCATTCACAAGCATATTCCCATATCGTACAATGGGTTTATCCAAATTCCTCTTATCAATATATCTTTTTTTTATGCATTTTCTATTAGTTTGGTGTTTATTGTTCTCGACCAATGAAATACTTATAGTTTGATATATAATCAATTTTCCATCCCTTTTTATAGATAGACGAATTGGTTCGATAATTAATATTCCTTTTTTTATCAATTCTGTAAGAGCTAGATCTTTCTGAATTAGCATTACATCCAGATGCATATCTCCTCTTTGAATCGAGGATATAGCAATTTCTTTTGGATTTATCAGTCTAAGTAAGAGACAATATACCTTGATATTATTGATCATTCTTTGGTTCAAGGAGTCATCCCATCTTAATTGAAAAAGGAAATATTTTTTCAGGAAGAAATCTAGTTCTGCTTCCTTGTTTTTCTTGGATTGTTTTTTCTTCTTACCTTTTTTAATGGTAATGTCTGATCTCGCATAATTCTCTTCAATATCTTTTTTTTTGTTTTCTTTTCGTAGATCTGATACAAGATTTACTTGGTCCTGTTGCTCATTTTTTTGTTGGTTGGAATTTTCTAATTTAAGATATTTTTTTTGATGAGATATCATCTGAGGATTATTTTTTCTATTTATATTGATGTTTTTATTTTGACTTTTATTTTTATAAAAATAAAAGTCAAAAAGAAGTAATTTGATTGGTATAATCCATGGTTTAATCTTATATGCATCAAAAAGTAAGACAAATTCTGGGAAGAACCAAGATTCTAGATTTGATATGGTATGATAAACTCTTTCTTGATTCATTCCCATCCAATTAAAAAAAATACTTTTTTGATTGGATGGGTTGATTTCTTGATGAATCGTAAGAGAAAAAATATCTTTTTTTTTCAATTTGTTGTTGATTTTTTTTTCAGCCTTAGTATTTTTATCAATTTTGGTACCGATATGTGTATTGGTCCAGGTCTCAATATCGATATTTTTTCTAAGACAAAAGTGGAGAATTCTACAATCAAAATATTTTCTATCTAGATTTTTATGCGTATCAATAATATATCCTTCTTCTAGATAATCACTAATAGCTGTACTTACCAATACATAAAATGATTCGGATTTTGGTTTATTGAAATTATATGGAATTTTGTGAACCCCGTTTACTTGTAATCTTGACCCATAAATATAAAAATCCTCCTTATCCCCATAGTTCATATATTTATGTGATAAAAGATCATATCTGTAGTGTTTTTTCCATTTTTCTTTTTTATATGAATCCGCTTTAATTGAGTCCTTATTTTGAATCCTATAACGTTGATTGATTCTATTTCGCCATTTTTGCGGTACTAACCGCGACCATTTGGTTTGAGATAAATTGTATTGATAATGCCCCTTTAACCAGTTTTTCCATTCAATCATTCCAGACTTATGAATTTTCTTGTGTCTTGAATTGTAATCAAATATTCCTCGTGTCATACAATAATCCTTGATTTTATCCTTAATAAAAGGATAAGTCCCCTGATATTGAAGTAGAGATTTCAATTGATACTTGTTAAGTAATTGGGTTTGTGATAATTTGTAAAATACATATGCTTGGGACAAGGAGGATAAGTCATAATACATTTTTGTACTATTACTAATATTAGTATTCGAAAAGGACTTTTTTATAGTGGAAAAAAAGTTCATTGTATTTTGATCTCTTTCATCAATTCCTTCCTGATTTGTTTGATCGTTGTAAACGGATTTATTGATTATTTTTTTTGTTGATTCAAAGAAAAGTTGGAAATAGATCCTGTGAATGGTAATCATACATAGCAAGATATCTATATATATATTTTCAATCAGAGATTTCATAAAATAATGTGATTTACGTATTAATCGTATATTTATTCTTTGGAATATCTGCCAAATACGTTTCTGTGATTTCGATCTTTTATCATCACAAGTTAGAATTATTTTTTTCTTGTCTTTTGTGATTCGTTCTATTTGATTCCTGATTGTGATTGTTCTATCAGAAAGATCTTTCATCTTTTTTTCTATGAGTGAATAATTTGTCCAATTCATGGATTGGATTTGAATGGTTGATTTGTGAATAATCTTATTATTTATTTCGGAATCTTTTCTATTTTCAGCCGTTTCATATACTTTCACCTTGCTCAATTCAAATAAGAATATTGGGTTTACTTTTTGAATTTCCTTCATTATTCGTTTTAGAACTAGAAGTATTTTAATGATCCATCTTGTTTTTTCTTTTGAAACTTTTAGAAGTAGAAAGAAATCCTTTTTAACTTTTCTAACTTTTTTTTGGAGTTCTTTATAAATGGGTTCAAAAAAGGAAGGTCGTTTTCGGGGATTCCCAAAAGGGAATTCCGCTTCCATTCCCCAAACCGTTAAAAAACAAAAATTGTCTTTTTTTCCTTTTTTTTTTATTTGATCCCTAGGATGAGATCGTATTTTAGATCTTCGCCAAGGTTTCAAACAGAAAGGAAATAGAATCTTTATCTGAATACCGTCTGTTAACCAATCTTTGGGAAATTCTGTTTCTGATAATTGAACACCATTATAAGTGCATTTAACATGCATTTCTCTATTCCACTCCTTCAAATCCTCATACCATTCGGGGAATTGGAATAATAACATACGGCCAATATTTTTAGCAATTATCAATGAAGGCAATACAATGTATTTTCTAAGAAAAGATTGGGTTACTAACATCAAACCTCTTATTGCTTGAGCAAATATAATGCTATCCCAAGTTTCTGATATTACTATACGTTCATTTTCCTCTTTTTTTTCTTCGTTTTTTTTCTCTTTTTCCCTTGTCTCTTCCTCCTCAAAATTAAAATGTGAAATTTTTAATTCTGGTTCTCTCCCCACCGAATTCCTAAAAATGAGATTCATCATTTCAGAGATATAAAAAGAAGAAAAAAAAAATGTTTTGTCTATTCGATCCAAAAAAAGCGGAGAATGCACATTTGCTTGAAACATTTCCCAAATAACCGTTTTACGTCTTTGAGCACGCATGGATCCTTTGATTATATCCCGACGAAAATCCGATTGTTGCGAGTAACGTATCAAAGCCACCTCTTCTGCTTGATCACTATTATTAGTATTATTTGTAGTTGTAATAGGGTTGGTATTCTGATTGTTATCAGTATAAATTACTACGCGTTTGGCTTTTCTTGAACGAATTTCATGATCTTCCTTAGATTCTTCCTCATTTTCTTCCTCCTGTTCTTCCAAATCATCAGTTAATTTGTATGACCATCGAGGAACCCTTTTAC